CTATTACTTTCTCTCGAACCATGGTAATCTTATTATTTGATCAAATCATTAAATTATTTATTTCTCTTGAAATCATTTCAATGTTTTGTTTATTTTTACACACGCCTTTTTTTAGGGGGCCTACAGCCATTATGTGGCATAGGGGTTACATCCCGTATGAAACTTAATATTACACCACTTCTACGAATAGCCCTTAATGCTGCATCTCGTCCGAGACCGGGGCCTTTTATCATGACTTCGGCTCGTTGCATACCTTGATCGACTACCGTCCGAATAGCATTTCCTGCTGCGGTTTGTGCCGCAAAGGGTGTCCCTCTTCTTGTACCCTTGAATCCACAAGTACCGGCGGAGGACCAAGAAATTACCCGGCCTCGTACATCTGTAACAGTCACAATGGTATTGTTGAAACTTGCTTGAACATGAATAACCCCTTTTGGTATTCTACGCGCACTCTTACGTAAACCAATACGCCCATTCCTACGTGAACCGATTCTGGGTGCGGGTTTTGCCATATTTTATCGTCTCATAAATATAAGTCAGAGGTATATGGATATATCCATTTCATGCCAAAACGGATCTTTTCCGCTTTTTTTTATTTGTATATTGGGTCCCTTAGGGAGTCTCTTTATATTTTATAAAGATTATCCTTGTCTTTGTTTATGTCTCGGGTTGGAACAAATTACTATAATTCGTCCCCGTCTACGGATCAGTCTACATTTTTCACAAATTTTACGAATGGAGGCCCTTATTTTCATATTTGTCATTCCTTAACTGAATTTCAAATTTACTTATTTGAAGAAAATTAGTTTCTGGAAATTTGAAACTTTCGAATTGTATCCCTCCGAAAGGAATATTGAAGTTGAAAAAAAAAAACCACCTAATCGTTTGAATCCTTGTTTCGGAGTCTAGAAACTATATGCCTTTTGGTTGAATCATAATGACTTCTTTCAATTTTTACTCTATCTTCCGTTGGTATACGTATAAAACTACGTTGAATCCTTCCTGAACCATAACCTAGAATCCGATCTTCATTATCTAAATGAATCCAAAGCATACCATTCGGAAGTGATTCAGGAATTAAACTTTCATGAATCCAGTTTTATTTTTTCATTCGCGGTAAAACCTCCTTGAAGTATTAACTAATGTAAGAGGAGAGTGAGAATAGAAACCCGTTCTTTATCTTTTTTTTTCACAAATAGTAAAGTTCCATATCTTAATTTGGATATAAGAAAGCTTACCATATATAACACAAAATTTCTCCGCCGATTCCTTCTAGTCGGGCCTCTCGGTCCGTCATTATACCCCGAGAGGTAGAAAGAATTACAATCCCCATCCCACCTAAAATTCTAGGAATTCGTTGATAACTAGAATAGATTCGTAGACCGGGTCGACTGATCCGTTTTAAATTTAAAACAGTTTTACATGGACCTTTCCTATTCCTTCTATGCCGTAGGGTTAAAACCAAAAAATATTTGTTGTTTTCCTGATGTTTCCTCACATTTTCAATAAAACCTTCTCTTAACAGTATTTTAACAAGGTTTTCGGTGATGTTAGTAGATGGTATTCGAACTGTTCCTTTTCTATTCATGTCAGCATTGCGTATAGAAGTTATTATATCAGCAATAGTGTCTTTACCCATGATAAATTAAAATTATTGTTACCCCCGAACTTTGATATAATCAACATGCTTTTTTCTTTCTATTTTATGAATTGTTAAAGATATATGCGTGAGACAAATTTACTAATTAATCTAGTTTACTCTATTCATATTTTATTCAAATGCTATAATAGCATTAGAGTCTCCGTTTTATTAGACTTATAATACTTCAGGTGCTAATGAAACTATTTTAGTGAAATTTAACTGTCTCAATTCCCGTGCGATCGCACCAAAAATTCTAGTTCCTTTGGGATTTCCTTCTTGATCAATAACAACCGCAGCATTGTCATCATATCGTAGTATCATACCGTTGTCACGTTTGAGTTCTTTACAAGTACGTACAATTACAGCTCTGATCACTTCGGATTTTTTTAGAGGTGTATTTGGTATTGCTTCCTTGATTACAGCAACAATAACGTCACCAATATGAGCATATCGTCGATTACTAGCTCCTATGATTCGAATACACATTAATTGTCGGGCCCCGCTGTTATCCGCTACATTTAAGTGGGTTTGAGGTTGAATCATATCATTTTTTTTTATTTGCTCTTTCACTGCGAAGGGGCTAAGTAAAAAAAGAAATATTGTTTGTCCAAAACAAAAAAAAAAAAAAGAAACCTATAATTTTGTTTTTTTTTTTCATTCAAAAGATTTCTTTTCTTTGGTTATACATTCTTATCCCGAAATAATGAATTGCGTTCGTATAGGCATTTTGGATGCCGCTATTGAAATAGCCTTTCTGGCTACATTTTCTGCTACTCCACCCATTTCATAAAGTATTCTACCCGGTTTAACGATAGCTACCCAATATTCGGGAGATCCTTTACCGGAACCCATACGCGTTTCCGCGGGTCTTACTGTAACAGGTTTGTCTGGAAATATACGTACCCATATTTTTCCGCCGCGGCGTACGTTTCGTGTCATTGCTCGCCGCCCTGCTTCTATTTGTCTAGACGTGATCCACGCGGGTTCAAGTGCCTGAAGAGCATATCTACCAAAGCAAATACGATTACCTCGATAAGATATTCCTTTCATTCTTCCTCTATGTTGTTTACGGAATCTGGCTCTTTTGGGGTTATAGTTGATGGTTCTTTTTCAATTTCAATTCCATCTCTACTACAGAACCGGACATGAGAGTTTCTTCTCATCCAGCTCCTCGCGAATGAAAAATAACAATTATAACATGGTATACATGTATTTAATGAATAATATACTGAATCATGGGAGTCTTTGAGATTTTATCTAATATCTAATCTATTAGAAATTTGTATATCTTGTTTTGATAGTTTATATAAAAAAAACTAAACATGTATTCAATTTCTATTTATTTATAGTTATAGATAATTATTTTATAGATTAGTTAGAGATAATAGATAATAATAATAGAATTTCGTTTTATTATAACGAGTATTTATTTTGTTTTGTCTTTTTTATTATCATATTATATTGGATCTATCAAAATTTAGAAATCCAATAAAATAAAAACTTTCGCGGGCGAATATTTACTCTTTCCATATCTATTTCAGTTGTAGGGTTATCCTATGACATGGCCTCTCAGAATAAAAGTGGATTGGTCCCGGGTTCGTTTCGCCATCCTACCCAATGAATTATTAGGATTCGTTTTCAATAGAATCTTCCGCATCCACGGGTTCCGTCGTTCCCATCGCTTCGCGATTAATGGTTAGGCCTGAATTCTACAGCGGAGCTCCTAATGAAAATGAAATGTGTTATTGAGTCAATTTTCTCAGTCTTTGTGGACCCAGGGCTCTTGACTTTTTTTGTTCTATGAACAAATTCATCGAATTATAGATCAATCAAATTAGTATTGATGCTTTATTACGCTATCCTTTATAAGATCGCTCAGAGACCTTACATATTGGAATCATATAGCATTAGTATTCTTTTTCTCTCTTTCTCTCACCCTTCCATTTATCTGCATTCTTTTTGTTATTGCTTCACAACTTAAAATCAGATTGGTTTTTCTTTTTTTTGCTTGTTTATGCAAACAAAAATTCAGTTGCTACAATGATATGATCAATATATCATATCGTGACTAGTTCTTTAGATCCAGATAATATGAAGCGGTGAGTTGGTTATTAGTTCGATAGTTATTAGTTCATACTATGGGCCAGTCCGTTTTTTTGACTACTAACCCTACAAAAACCAACGAGTCACACACTAAGCATAGCAATTATATCAATATAAAAAAATGAATTGAATTTTTATTCAACCTTATAGAATTGCCCATTTTTTTTTTTGATTTAACAGAAAAAGAATGAAAGAGTTTGTCATTTTTTGCTTTTTTATTTCCGATAGAACGTAAAGACAAGTCAAATAAAGGCTTAGACTTCCTCGTCTACAAATATCCAAATTTTGATGCCTAATACCCCATAGATAGTTCCAACTGCATAGGAACAATAATTAATTTTAGCTCGAATGGTTTGTAGAGGAACTCTACCCTCTCTGATCCATTCGACACGCGCAATCTCTTTTCCGTCGATACGTCCTGCAATTTGTACTTGAATTCCTTTTGTACCTGCTTGTTCAGTTAATTCAATAGCCTTTTTCATTGCTTTTCGAAATGAAACCCTATTCTTTAATTGTCCGGCTATAAATTCGGCGAGAATATTAGGGTGTCCATAAGGGTTTGTAATTCTTGTAAGAGCAATGTTGAGTTTTCGGTTTACACAATTAATTTCTTTTTGTACATCTATCTGCAATTCTTCGATTCTTCGAGGCCCACCTTTACCTTCTAGTAATAATTTTGGGAATCCCATATAGATTATGACCTGAATCAAATCGATTCTTTTTTGAATCTTTATGCATGCAATTCCCTCAACACCAGAGGATATTTGAATATTTTTTTGTACATAATTCTTGATCCAATCTCGGATTTTTTGATCTTCTTGTAGCCCTTCGGAATAATTTTGTGGTTGTGCAAACCAAAGAGAATGATGACCTTGGGTTGCACCAAGTCTGAAACCAAGTGGATTTATTTTTTGTCCCATAATCTCCCAATACTATATATATCATGACACGTCATATCCGTGTATTTACTTATTTTTATTTCTCCATACGTTGCCTTTGAAGTATAATATGGCGTATTTGGCTCCTTTATACTTCCTTTTTTATACTTCCTTTACAGATATATCTTTTAATCCAATAGTTATATGAAAAACGGGTCTTTTTATCGGATAACTACGCCCTCGAGCTCGAGGTTTTAATTTTTTCACAGTAGTACCCCTTCACGACTTCTGCTTTGCTAATGATTAAACTTGCTTCGTTTAAACCGACATTGTGAATAGCATTTGTTGCTGCAGAATAAACCAATTTAAAAATTGGA